GAACAGCGATTCGATTGATGATAAAGAAAGAGAATTCTTGGTTCAGTTTTCTACCTTAATGACAGAAAAAAGGATTGATCAAATTCTATTGAGTCTGACTCATAGTGATTATTTATCAAAGAATAACTCTGGTTATCAAATGATTGAACAACCAGGAGTAATTTACTTACGATACTTAGTTGACATTCATAAAAAGTATCTAATGATTTATGAGTTCAATACATCCTGTTTAGCAGAAAGACAGATATTCCTTGCTAATTATCAGACAATTACTTATTCACAAACCCTTTGGGGGGCTAATAGTTTTCATTTCCCATCTCATGGAAAACCCTTTTCGCTCCGCTTAGCCCTACCCCCCCCTAGGGGTATTTTAGTGATAGGTTCTATAGGAACTGGACGATCCTATTTGGTCAAATACCTAGCGACAAACTCCTATGTTCCTTTCATTACAGTATTTCTGAACAAGTTCCTGGATAACAAGCCTAAGGGTTTTCTTATTGATGATAGTGACGATAGTGACGATATTGATGATAGTGACGATAGTGACCGTGACCTTGATATGGAGCTGGAGCTTCTAACTATGATGAATACGCTAACTATGGATATGATGCCGGAAATAGACCGATTTTATATCACCTTTCAATTCGAATTAGCAAAAGCAATGTCTCCTTGCATAATATGGATTCCAAACATTCATGATCTGGATGTGAATGAGTCGAATTACTTGTCCCTCGGTCTTTTAGTGAACTATCTCTCCAGGGATTATGAAAGATGTTCCACTAGAAATCTTCTTGTTATTGCTTCGAGTCATATTCCCCAAAAAGTAGATCCATCTCTAATAGCTCCGAATAAATTAAATACATGCATTAAGATACGAAGACTTCTTATTCCACAACAACGAAAACACTTTTTCACTCTTTCATATACTAGGGGATTTCACTTGGAAAAGAAAATGTTTCATACTAATGGATTCGGGTCCACAACGATGGGTTCCAATGTACGAGATCTTGTAGCACTTACCAATGAAGCCCTATCGATTAGTATTATACAAAAAAAATCCATTATAGACACTAATATAATTAGATCTGTTCTTCATAGACAAACTTGGGATTTGCGATCTCAGGTAAGATCGGTTCAGGATCATGGGATCCTTTTCTACCAGATAGGAAGGGCTGTTTCACAAAACGTACTTCTAAGTAATTGCCCCATAGATCCTATATCTATCTATATGAAGAAGAAATCATGTAACGGAGGGGATTCTTATTTGTACAAATGGTACTTCGAACTTGGAACGAGTATGAAGAAATTAACGATACTTCTTTATCTTTTGAGTTGTTCTGCCGGATTGATCGCTCAAGACCTTTGGTCTCTACCCGTACCTGATGAAAAAAATGGGATCACTTCTTATGGACTCGTTGAGAATAATTCTGATCTAGTTCATGGCCTATTAGAAGTAGAAGGCGCTCTGGTGGGATCCTCGCGGACAGAAAAAGATTGTGGTCAGTTTGATAATGATCGAGTGACATTGCTTCTTCGGTCCGAACCAAGGAATCCCTTCAATATGATTCAAAATGGATCTTATTCTATCGTTGATCAGAGATTTCTCTATGAAAAATATGAATCGGAGTTTGAAGAAGGGGGGGGAGTCCTTGACCCGCAACAGATAGAGGAGGATTTTTTCAATCACATAGTTTGGGCTCCTAGAATATGGCGCCCTTGGGGCTTTCTATTTGATTGTATTGAAAGGCCCAATGAATTGGGATTTCCCTATTGGGCCAGGTCATTTTGGGGCAAGCGGATCATTTATGATGAAGAGGATGAGCTTCAAGAGAATGATTCAGAGTTCTTGCAGGGTGGAACCATGCAGTACCAGACACGAGATAGATCTTCCAAAGAACAGGGTTTTTTTCGAATAAGCCAATTCATTTGGGACCCTGCGGATCCACTCTTTTTCCTATTCAAAGATCAGCCTTTTGTCTCTGTGTTTTCACATCAACAATTCTTTGCAGATGAAGAGATGTTAAGGGGACTTCTTACTTCCCAAACAGATCTTCCTACATCTATATATAAACACTGGTTTATCAAGAATACGCAAGAAAAGCATTTTGAATTGTTGATTCATTGCCAGAGATGGCTTAGAACCAATAGTTCATTATCTAATGGATTTTTCCGTTCTAATACTCTATTTGAAAGTTATCAATATTTATCAAATCTGTTCCTATCTAACGAAACGCTATTGGATCAAATGACAAAGACATTGTTGAGAAAAAGATGGCTTTTCCCAGATGAGATGGTTGTTGCTATCTGTTCCAATAACGAATCATTGGTTTAATTGAATAACTAAAAAAATAGATAGACCTTTCTTTCTCTTTGCCTCAGGTCGATGGATCTTCTCAATTGAAAGATCCCCTATATCGATAATACACATTCCAGTTGACCTAGCCTAATTCTAATTATTTTGTTCCGAAGCAAAGAGATCCACAGGGCAGTTTGTCCTATT